GAGGACTTAGAGACTCTCCTGAGTCTCTATAGAAAGTATCTTCAGCCCTTTCCACAACCACTAATTCGATTTTCCGTGGGGCTATCCAATCTAATTCAGGACCCGGTAATTAAACACTACATTAGTAGTGGAAGGGAATCAATAAATCTTTATATGAGAGCCCTTCCACCACTCATCTGTCCTTGAATCCTAGAGGCAAGGATTTAGAGCACTTTAGCTTTCGAGAGCCAAACTTCCAGATGTTTCGAACCAAGCAAGCAAGTCTCAAGAGTCCTTTTACTTTGTTTGCTTCTGCTGGGGAAAAATTCAGCGAGTTATATCAGCAAAACGAAATAAGAGATTTCGAGTTTTTTCTTGATCAGGCGACACCCGGATTTGAACTGGGGAAAAAGGATTTGCAGTCCCCCGCCTTACCGCTCGGCCATGCCGCCAAAATGTATGATACCCTAAAAAATAGATGAAAAAAGTCTCCCTTTGTTTGCGTCGAGTGGGGGATTCCGAAACTTCTTTTTTTATTGGACTTGCATCTTGAATCCCGTTTTCTTAAATTTAACCCCTGCCCGAAAAGAATAAAATCCTTCGTTTTTTGGATTGGATCCATCCCTTCAGTTGTATGTATAGTATCTCAAAAACGAAATATCTAAAAATTTTCCCTTTCTTTTTTATATTGATATTGAAAAATTGAAAAACCAAATGTGGTTTTTCAGTCCCAAAAGCCAAAATTTAGGACAAATTGGAACCATTAACTATTAAATGGGACTGTAAATTCATGAACGATTCTTGGATTTGAATCCAAAATTGTCTTTTCTTAATCCTAATTCTAATTATATAAGAAAATCCAAATTGATACATAACTAATCAGTATTGATTCTTTTCCATAAAAAAAATCCTTTCCAATTTCCATTATAACAGCAAATAGAAGTATATGTAAACCCCAGAACATAAATTGTTATACAAATATCTAATTGGATATCATATCTATATATGATGACTATAGAGAATTATTAGTAAATTGTAGTGCTTCGATTTTTCATTCAATAGATGGAATAGAAAATAGAAATTTTGATATAGCATAGCACGCGCTGTCCCGAATAGAACTTAAATAAAGGAGGAAACATAGATAGCTATCTACACATGGTTAATAAATACAAACTTTATTACTATGTTACGCCCTTCAATCGTATTCTACTAAAAAAAGAAAAAAAGGTAAAATAAAAGTATCTCTCTTTTATGCGAATCATTTGTTGAACAATAGAATCCATGAAAAAGTTAAGTGTTAAAAAAATATCACCTCTATATTTTTGATGATTATAATGTCTTTATATCATCGAACAGATGAAATCCGAATCCATTTCTTTTTCTGGTACCCAATCGGATTCGAGTATGTAATATCATAATAATGGTAGAAATGGAATCACTTTTTTTTTGATATTCTATTCAAAACTCCATAAGCCTAAGTGGCATTTATTAATTCCTTTCGATTTTCTATCTGTTCCAAATTCCAATTTGAATATCAAATTGTCTTTATTCCTCCGTTCATATGCATTTCATACATTCCATATACGGGGTGAGTAAAATTTCATGTGATTCAGTAAACAAAATAGAAATTCCATCATTGCTAAATCAATCCATATGATTTGATGAAGAATGGGTCAATAATGGAATTTTTTGAGAAAAGGGAAATTCAAAATGCTCGGGGATGGAAATGAGGGAATGTCTACAATACCTGGGTTTAATCAGATACAATTTGAAGGATTTTGTAGATTCATTGATCGGGGTTTAACAGAAGAACTTTATAAGTTTCCAAAAATTGAAGATACAGATCAAGAAATTGAATTTCAATTATTTGTGGAAACATATCAATTGGTAGAACCTTTGATAAAAGAAAGAGATGCTGTATATGAATCACTCACATATTCTTCTGAATTATATGTATCCGCGGGATTAATTTGGAAAACCAGTAGGGATATGCAAGAACAAACTCTTTTTATTGGAAACATTCCTTTAATGAATTCCCTGGGAACTTCTATAGTAAATGGAATATACAGAATTGTGATCAATCAAATATTGCAAAGTCCCGGTATCTATTACCGGTCAGAATTGGACCATAACGGAATTTCGGTCTATACCGGGACCATAATATCAGATTGGGGAGGAAGATTAGAATTAGAGATTGATCGAAAAGCAAGGATATGGGCTCGTGTGAGTAGGAAACAGAAAATATCTATTCTAGTTCTATCATCAGCTATGGGTTCGAATCTAAGAGAAATTCTAGAGAATGTTTGCTATCCTGAAATTTTCTTGTCTTTCCTGAATGATAAAGAGAAAAAAAAAATTGGGTCAAAAGAAAATGCCATTTTGGAGTTTTATCAACAATTTGCTTGTGTAGGCGGAGATCCGGTATTTTCTGAATCCTTATGTAAGGAATTACAAAAAAAATTCTTTCAGCAAAGATGTGAATTAGGAAGGATTGGTCGACGAAATATGAATCGGAAACTAA